ATTATGATTCCTAATTACTGTGGCATGGGTACGTAAAAGAAAAATCTTGTGGAAAGAGCAAAAAAAAAATTCTACTGCGTATCAATTTGTAATACGTGAATAACAAAATACGGATTAAGGCCCTTAGATCTATTTCCTTCGTCGAAAAAGGGACAGGATTGTCTAAACCCCTTTTCTTGTTATGTTCGTTAGGTTCAAGTCTGACGAGAATAATATTCTACGACTAACAACTCATTTATTTTTAAACCGATCCATTTATTATCTATAATTTGATTTACTAAGCCTTTATATTGGAATGAGTCAATAGTCAAATGGTTTGGCACTCCTTCCTGAGGAGATGAAGCAATATAATTTTGAATCAGAGCTTTTGATCTTTGTTTATCCTTCGTAGTAATAATATCTCGGGGTTTGCAACGATAACTTGGTATATCCACTATATGACCATTAACTAAAATATGTCTATGGTTAACTAATTGCCTGGCTCCAGGAATGGTCGAAGCCATACCCAATCGAAAAAGGATATTATCCAACCGCATCTCAAGTAGTTGTAGTAAAACCTGGCCTGTTGACCCTTTGGCTTTTCCAGCGATATGCACATATCTAAGTAATTGTCGCTCTGTCAGACCATAATGAAAACGCAATTTCTGTTTTTCTTCTAAACGAATACGATATTGCGATCTTTTCCCGGAACGCAATGGGTTTTTAAGATCACTTCCGGATCTAGGTCTTTTACTAGTTAATCCCGGTAAAGCCCCCAGACGGCGTATTTTTTTGAAACGAGGTCCTCGATAACGAGACATAAAGTAAAGACTCCTTTTTATTTTATTGAAATTTCATTCATTTTACAGAAGAAATCAAAATTAAGACTGAACTAAAGAATAAACAAAGCAAGGCGAAATCTATATAGAATGAAATGTATTGTGTTAATATCCAGATTTTTTGTTGTATATATATATATATATATAGAAAGAAGATTAAGGCTCTGTTTTATGATTTATTATATATATAAAATATAAATCCAATTGGATCTAATCAACTTTTTTTTAGAATTACCACGACATAATAGATTAGTGACTCAACGTTTGTAGAAATGGAGAGGAGAGATTCTCAATTATGGAAAAATTGATAGAGAAAAAAGCCGGCTATCGGACTCGAACCGATGACCATCGCATTACAAATGCGATGCTCTAACCTCTGAGCTAAGCGGGCCCACATAACAGAAATAATGCATAGGAATTCAAGAGACTACTAGATCCCCGCTATTAGCTGTAAAGTTCGTATGAACTATATATATATATATTTAATATAAACTATTTAATATAAACTATATATTATATATTCTAGTTCATAATTCTATCCATAACATAATATAACTAATAAAAAAATATAAAATGAATAGGCAAATTAATATAAATAATATATTTAATAAATAAATAGAATAATATGACTAAATAGAATTCTATTCTAATAATGTAACAGATCTAATAATGTAACAGAAATAAAATATCTGACTAATTACAATTTTATTATTATACATAATAATTATTGATGATATACATTTACATTGCTGTTATTTTTATATTTAGCATATTTCGAATTTACATTATTTATCTTAATTTAATATATATATTAAATATATATATTTTACATTCCATTCTATAATTATAATAAAAATTATAATAAATTCGAAATATAAAAAAAGAAATTTATTATAATAATAATAATTTTTAATAATAAGATATTGAAAATACTAAAAAATTGGAATTCCTTTTTTCGATTTGAGAATAGTTATAACAAATAAGGTTAATTATATTCATATTATAGCGGATCAGTCCTAAGAAAAGTATAAAATAAGGATAAAGATACAACAATAAAAATTATAATCAGACATTCCTCTGATTTCGTTCGAAAAAGGATGAAGATAGGACAAAAAAAACAATAAGATAAGGAAGAATATCGACCCTTCCAGTATTCCAAAGTACACTCTAAAAAAAAAAGGGGGAGGGGGACGTATATATATGTGGTATATACCTCTCTATATTGAATTGTGGATACATCAATGATAGAATAATTTCTGATTGAAACAAAGATGATTCATACAATAGAGGTGGAACGAGAGGGGATAGCAAAAAAAAAATAAAATAGGTATACACAATTTTTTAATATAGGAATCATTATATAATGAACTCAATGGTTCCAAGATAAATGAAAAAGTTGGGTAAAATTACAACTGGATCCTTGTCTAAAAGTCTAAAAGGGGGATATGGCGAAATTGGTAGACGCTACGGACTTGATTGGATTGAGCCTTAGTATGGAAACCTGCTAAGTGAAAACTTCCAAATTCAGAGAAACCCTGGAACTAAAAATGGGCAATCCTGAGCCAAATCTTTATTTTTTGAAAAACAAGGGTTTAAAAAAGAGAATAAAAAAGGATAGGTGCAGAGACTCAATGGAAGCTGTTCTAACGAATGGAGTTGACTACGTTGCGTTGGTAACTCAA